TACGGCGAAACCTATCAATCGATCACGGATCCAATTTGAGTACCTCTACAGGATAGACTTCAACAGAAAACTGAAGAGTAACGGCAGCAAGTGATTGAGTTCAGTAGTTTCTCATATAAAATTATTGACCCTAAAGATATAGTAATATGGAGAAGACAAAATTGTTTCAAGCACCGACAGAACACGAAGCTCTCCTTGTTTCGTTTCAAAAGGGGGAAGACACGGGTTATTCACATTTCATTTGATGGTCAGAGGCAAATTGAAAGCTAAGCGGTGGTAATTCTAAAGATTCCCCCCGGGAAAAATAGAAATGTCTCCTACGTTACCTGTACTATGTGTAAGTAGCAACGTAATTTCATAGAGTCATTCGGTCTGAATGCTACATGAAAAACATAAGCCAGATGAAGGAACAGAAAGACCTAGGATGTAGAATATCATAACATGACTGATTTGGCAGATTTAGATTCCTATATGATATACCCACCCATGTGGTACTTCGTTATGTCATAATATAAGAATTATACAATATATATATAAGATCCAGCTGTATAGATATCATAATCTACATCCAGAAAGCCGTATGCTTTGGAAGAAGCTTGTACAGTTTGGGAAGGGGTTTTGATTGATCAAAAAGAAGAATCTACTTCAACCGATATGCCCTTAGGCACGGCCATACATAACATAGAAATAACACTTGGAAAGGGTGGACAATTAGCTAGAGCGGCTGGTGCTGTAGCGAAACTGATTGCAAAAGAGGGGAAATCGGCAACATTAAAATTACCTTCTGGAGAGGTCCGTTTGATATCAAAAAACTGCTCAGCAACAGTAGGACAAGTAGGGAATGTTGGAGTAAACCAAAAAAGTTTGGGCAGAGCCGGAGCTAAACGTTGGTTAGGTAAGCGTCCTGTAGTAAGAGGAGTAGTTATGAACCCTGTAGACCATCCACATGGTGGTGGTGAAGGGAGGGCCCCGATTGGTAGAAAAAAACCCTCAACTCCTTGGGGTTATCCTGCACTTGGAAGAAGAAGTAGAAAAAAAAATAAATATAGTGATAATTTGATTCTTCGTCGCCGTAGTAAATAGTGTAGAGTAGAGAAAATAGAATTTGTTTCTTCGTCTTTACAAAAACAAAAGAAAAGAGTGATTTATTATGACATTATATGATTTTCTTTTGTTTTTTTAGAGATTATATAATTTTTTTTTTTTTTTTTAATATAAGAGAAAAAATTCACTTTTTTAGAAATTATAAGAGGAATAATTAACTATGACACGTTCACGAAAAAAAAATCCTTTTGTAGCAAATCATTTATTAAAAAAAATAAATAAGCTTAACACAAAAGGAGAAAAAGAAATAATAATAACTTGGTCCAGAACATCTACCATTATACCTACAATGATTGGGCATACCATTGCTATCCATAATGGAAAAGAGCATTTACCTATTTATATAACAGATCGTATGGTAGGCCATAAGTTGGGAGAATTTTCACCTACTCTAAACTTCCGGGGGTATGCGAAAAATGATAATAGATCGCGTCGTTAACATTAATTTTAAGGTAAATTTAGTATACTAATAGTCATTAATAAATAAATATTAATTAATAAACTCATTTCATTTTTTCGTGAAAATATAACCTTAGGAGAAAGAAGAACCAATACATAGAAGTATAAGCCTTTGGTCAAAAAATATTTGTGTCTATTCACAAGACAAAGCGCGAATCGTAATTCATAATATTTCTATTTTTAAATTTAAAGGGTTATTATAATAGAAATTATGCTTTATGGAGTTGAGCATATTATTCTATTTTTTTTTGAATTGCTTTATTCTGCAGGAGAAAATGCTAGTCACAATATATAGTTCAACGAACTAAGTCAATGAGTCATAAAGATATATAATCTTTTTTATATAAAAAAAGATATAGATAAAAAAGTAGACAAATAAGACGTATTATTTTATATAGAGTAGTGAGGAATTATGGGACAAAAAATACATCCGCTTGGTTTCAGACTTGGTACAACTCAAAATCATGATTCTATTTGGTTTGCACAACCAAGAAATTATTCCGAGAATCTAAAAGAAGATAAAATAATACGAGATTGTATCAAGAATTATATACAAAAAACCTCCGGTGTCGAGGGAATTGGACGAATAAAGATTAAAAAAACAATCGATCGGATTCAAGTCATAATCTATATGGTACTTCCAAAGTTATTAACGGAGGGTAAGCCTCGAAGAATCGAAGAATTACAGACTAATGTGCAAAAAAAAGTTAATTGTGTGATCCGAAAACTTAACATTACAAGTACAAGAATTCCAAATGCTTATAGCGACCCTAATATTCTTGCAGAATTTATAGCTGGACAATTAAAGAATAGAATTTCGTTTAGGAAAGCAATCAAAAAAGCTATTGAATTAACTGAACAGGCAGGTACAAAAGGAGTTCAAGTACAAATTGCGGGACGTATCGACGGAAAAGAAATTGCACGTGTCGAATGGATTAGAGAAGGTAGGGTTCCTCTACAAACCATTCGAGCTAAAATTGATTATTGTTCCTATCCAGTTCGAACTATTTATGGGGTATTAGGAATCAAAGTTTGGATATTTCTAAACAACGACTAATTTACTTTTCCTTATTTTTAGCGTTCCATCTTTTGATAAAAGAAAAAATGACGAATTCTTATTTCCAAAAAAGAAATGACAAATTTTATAAGATTGAATAAAAAAATTGATTAATCATTTTCTAGTAAAGGAGTTGCTATGCTTAGTGTGTGACTCGTTGGTTTTTTTTAGAGTGGTTAAATTTCTACAAGAATTCGTAGAATTAATTACTAAAGAATTAATAACCTACTCATCGCTTACCATTATCTGGATATAAAGAACCGCGGAAAATAGAAAATCAAAATAAAGATCTATGTGGTGATATAATTATAGCAACTGAAATAAAAAAGAATCTGATTATTAGTTGTAAAGCAATAAGAATATACAGATAAATGAAGGGGTGAAAGAAAGATAGAAAAAAAGATATCAATGATATAGAATTCTACTATGTAAAGGTCTATGGGTCATTTCATAAAAGGTAGTGTAATAAAGCATCAATATTCTAAATTCATCCATATATGGATGAATATATTCCTAGAATAGACAAATCAAGAGCTGCGAATCAATAAAACTGAGAAGGTTGATTCAACAAAAAAGAATAAAATAAATAAGAAAATTTTATGAAAATAAAATCTTATTAATATTAAAGAGGCTCCATTGTAGAATTTAGACCTAACCATAAATCGAAAAGCGATGGGAACGATGGAACCTGTGAATACCTAAGATTATATTAAATTTCATAATCTTACTGATTCATTAGATGGGATGGCGGACGGAACTAAGAATTCATTATTTTTTGAGGAGTTGTGGACTAACCCAACATTACATCTTAATTTTATAATGAAAGAGTAAATATTCGCCCGCGAAAATGTGGATTTTTTTGAATTTAGAAATTTTTGCCAATATGATAATAAAAAAAAAAAAAGACAAATATGGATTCGTTAGAACCTTATATCAAAACAACATTATCTAGTTAGATATGGATAGCAAAAATGGTCTATAAGAATCCATATTTGGTTGTATATCAAAGCAAGATATACAAATTTCTAATATGTCAAAAAATCCCTCGATTGTATTCTATTTTTAATTTAATTTAATATTGTAATTTAAAATTAAATTTTTTTTGGTTAAATATTTTTGAATCGATTTATTCGCGAGGAGCCGTATGAGGTGAAAATCTCATGTACGGTTCTGTAATAGAGATGGAATTGAGAAATAACTATCAACTATAACCCCAAAAGAACCAGATTCCGTAAACAACATCGAGGAAGAATGAAAGGAAAAGCCTATCGAGGTAATACAATTTCCTTCGGAAAATATGCTCTTCAGGCACTTGAGCCCGCTTGGATCACATCTAGACAAATAGAAGCAGGGCGACGGGCAATGTCACGAAATGTTCGCCGAGGTGGGAAAATATGGGTACGCATATTTCCAGACAAACCTGTTACAGTAAGACCTACCGAAACGCGTATGGGTTCGGGAAAAGGATCTCCCGAATATTGGGTAGCTGTCGTTAAACCCGGCAAAATACTTTATGAAATGGGAGGCGTCCCAGAAAATATAGCTAGAAAGGCTATTTCAATAGCGGCATCCAAAATGCCTATACGAACTCAATTCATTCTTTCAGAATAATCATTAGAACGAAATAGGTCTTTAGTATGAAAAAAATGGTAATTGTTGGTTTCTTTTTTTTTTTTTTTGAACACAGAATATTTTTTTTACTTCAACTTTTTGACTGAAAGATAGAAAAAAATGATATGATTCAACCTCAAACCTATTTAAATGTAGCCGATAATAGCGGAGCCCGCGAATTGATGTGTATTCGAATCATAGGAGCTAGTAATCGACGGTATGCTTATATTGGTGACATTGTTGTTGCTGTAATCAAAAAAGCAGTACCAAATTCATCTTTAGAAAGATCTGAAGTGATCAGGGCTGTAATTGTACGTACTTGTAAAGAACTAAAACGTAGTAATGGTATAATAATAAAGTATGATGATAATGCGGCGGTTCTCATTGATAAAGAAGGAAATCCAAAAGGAACTCGAATTTTTTCCGCAATAGCCCGAGAATTGAGACAGTTAAATTTCACTAAAATAGTTTCATTAGCACCCGAGGTATTATAATACGAGATCGTGATATAGATATATTATTTAGGACTGGAATGAATAAGAAGGAAATCTATTTGAATATATATTTGAATAGAAGTGAAATAGAGTCCTAAATCTATTAGATCTCACATATATACTTTATATACTTGTGTAATCATTATTCTATAATTATGAATATTTATATTAAGATTATTAAATAAATATGAAAAGTATACATATTTCTAAGTTATTAGAAATAGTAAGTCATTATATTAATTAATAAATATTTTTAAAACGAAATAATAATAATAGATCAAAAAAAAAAAAAGAAAAAGGAATGAAATCAATATATATTGAATTGAATATATATATAGATATAGATAGATTCAAAATACAAATTCGAATTCAGAATTCTATTTGTATTTTGTATAAAGTATAAAAAAAATACAAATAGAATTCTGAATTCGATATAATATTATCTATATAGTTTATAATTTATAATAGGTCATTCATTCATTTTCTTTCTATCTTTTTTTAGTTTTAGAATATTCTATATTATAGATTTACATTATACTGATTAGACTAATTAGAATAATATTTTCTATCTATATATAGTATTATTATATTCTCATATTCAATATATGATATTTTATTGAATCAAAAAAAAAAAAACAAAAAACAGGAGCACGTTTATTATATCGAAAGTAAGGAGCAATAATCTATCGTGGGTAAAGATACTATCGCTGATATGCTAACTTTGATACGCAATGCTGACATGAATCGAAAAAGAACGGTTCAAATACCACTTACTAATATCACCGAAAACATTGTGAAAATACTTTTACGAGAGGGTTTTGTTGAAAACGTTAGAAAACATGGAGAAAGCAACAAATACTTTTTAGTTTTAACTCTACGGTATAGAAGAAATAGGAAAGAATCGTATAAAACTTTTTTAAATTTAAAAAGGATCAGTACACCTGGTCTACGAATCTATTCTAACTATCAACAAATTCCGAGAGTTTTAGGAGGAATGGGGATTGTAATTCTTTCTACTTCTAGGGGTATAATGACAGATCGAGAGGCTCGATTAGAAAGAATCGGCGGCGAAGTTTTATGTTATATATGGTAATGGTAAATTTGCCGATATCCGATTTCTATGAAAAAATTATATACATTATTGTAAATGGAGTAGAGAAAAAATGGATTTCTACTATGTACTCCTGATACCTTAGTGAATGTGTGAAGAGGATTTAACTAGAATAGAAATAAAAATTCATGAAGATTAAATTACTGAATAACTTCTGAGGGTATGTTCCATGTTAGAGAAATAGAATTTAAATAAAATTCTAGGCTATGTTTACAAAAAAATTGAACGTACTTAATGTATACGACCGGTAAAGGAGAAAAAGGAAGTATAAGTCACTTAATTGAATTTTTTAACTTTAAATTTAAACATGTTTTTTAGGAGGCACTATTATAAGTTAAAAATGTAAGGAAAATCTATTTTCTTCGAATATATAGATTTGGCATTCAATTTTAGTTAAGGAGTTAATTTAAAAATATGAAAGTAGGAGCCTCTGTTCGTAAAATTTGTGAAAAATGTCGATTGATACGCAGGCGAGGTCGAATTATAGTAATTTGTTCCAACCCAAAACATAAACAAAGACAAGGATAATATTTTAACAAAAAAAGGGCTTTCTATTAAAAAGAAAGTACCAAATGTACAAATAAAAAAAATGATATTAAAATTCAAATAAAAAATCTTATTAATATTCCATTTTCTTAAATAGTAAACAAAAAAATCTAAACATTTAGATTCTATATTAGAATTTAGTTGATAATTATAAGTATTCTAATTATTGCTTGATTTCAAAAATTGTATTCTATATTAATCGAATTATAGAATACAATAGAATAACTAGTTAAACAAGAGTAAAGAATTCTTTTTTGATAGGAAATGGATATATCCATATATTTCAGACTTATATTTTTTAAAATAATAAAAATGGCAAAATCTATACCAAAAATTGGTTCACGTAAAAATGGACGTATTGGTTCGCGTAAACATCCTCGTAAAATACCAAAGGGAGTTATTTATGTTCAAGCTAGTTTCAACAATACCATTGTGACTGTTACAGATGTACGAGGTCGGGTGATTTCTTGGTCCTCTGCCGGTTCGTGTGGATTCAAGGGTACACGAAGGGGGACACCATTTGCCGCTCAAACCGCAGCAGCAAATGCTATTCAAACAGTAGTAGATCAAGGCATGCAACGAGCCGCAGTCATAATAAAAGGTCCCGGTCTAGGAAGAGATGCGGCATTAAGAGCTATTGCTAGAAGTGGTATACTATTAAGATTTATACGGGATGTAACCCCTATCCCACATAATGGATGTAGGGCTCCTAAAAAAAGACGTGTGTAAAACTAAAAAGAAACATTAAAGAAAGAGATTTCAAGAGAAATAAACAATTAAATCAAGAGTTTCATAAAAATATATTACTATGATTCGAGAAAAAGTTAAAGTATCTGCTCGGACACTACAATGGAAGTGTGTTGAATCAAGGGTAGACAGTAAGCGTCTTTATTATGGACGCTTTATTCTGTCTCCACTTAGGAAAGGTCAAGCAGATACAATAGGCATTGCAATGCGAAGAATTTTGCTCGGAGAAATAGAGGGAACATGTATCACACGTGCAAAATCTGAGAAAATACCACATGAATATTCTACCATAGTTGGTATTCAAGAATCAATACATGAAATTTTAATGAATTTGAAAGAAATTGTATTGAAAAGTAATCTGTATGGAACTC